ATATTTACTAGTTATATCATCTGCAATCGCCTGAATCTCAAGACGTTCCTCAAACCAATCATATACTTTATTGAGATAGGTAACCCAATGGAACCCCCCCTCTGAGAACCGTATATGAGAATTTCATCTCGTACGGCTCAAGCGGAAACACACAAATACTGATTTAAACGGATATATAATAGAAAGTTCAAAACTTCATTAGCCGCTTGATTCGATTTGCCTCGAAGATACGAAGTAACAAAAATCCGGAATCTCTTCTTTGTGATGATAATGCCAAAAAATATCAAGTTGGCTCATCTGTCTTTCTTTATGTTGATCGTTACAGGCCTCTTGAATCTTCTCTTCCCTATTTTTTATTTGTTATTTGATTTATTGTTTTTTTTTGTACGTACTGCGGATTTACTCTTGTTTTACTATTGATAGGAATTCTCTTGTTGAGACCCTATAAATCAATTGAAACCTCAGATTCATACTAGAACCACGATGATTTAGCCTCAAGCTAAACTCAAAGGTTCTCTGAGTAAGAACCTTTGATGATCACTTATTGAATGAATGGATGTAATGACTCAACAAAATCTAGAGAAAGAGTTATCCTTCGGTCAAAATAAATCTGAAGGAATAAAATTCGTTTGATTTAGGAAATACCTATTTGAATTTTTTTTTGAGTCCGGTTGCGAGGTCTGAATAAATAGTAGGTATGAATCATAGTTCATATATTTCTTTTCTTGATCTATTCTATATATTCCGTGCTCCAGATACTAGAATAAATATCCGACGAGGTAGAATCATCTTGATAGAGATAACAGATCCATTCTATGTATTATCAATAGGATCAATTATAACAAGTCACACACTCATATTCCGGAAATACCGAAACAAAAAAATTCCACGGTCGAACTACCAGAATAGAATGGTCTAGAAATCCAAGTCTAAAGTAATTTTTTCTTTGATTGAAAGACTAGGACTTCATAGTTCTTATAAACCTAACTCATTGAAATTCCATCCAGTAAAACGGAAGAATTATAAATTTCCAAAATAATAGATAGGAATATCGCAAATAGAGCCATTGCGACCCCCATAAGTGGTGTAGTCCCCCATCCCGGAGCTACTTTACCATATTCCGAATTCAATGGTTTCAATAAATCCCCTACAGTAGTTCGTCTTGGCCCAGATCTAGAACTATCCTCAACAGTTTGTGTAGCCATAAATCCTATTTAACGATTGGTTGAGATCTGTTGACTTTGTATACTATTCCGTTGTAGTTGTAAATAAGCGATCTTATCGTAGATCCATTGTGATCTTGAAATTATCTAAAAATGGAAACAGCAACCCTAGTCGCCATCTCCATATCTGGTTTACTTGTAAGCTTTACTGGGTATGCCTTATATACCGCTTTTGGGCAACCCTCTCAACAACTAAGAGATCCATTCGAAGAACACGGGGACTAGTTGAAGTAATGAGCCTCCCAATATGGGAGGCTCATTACTTCAATTAAATTATTTCGAAAAGTTATTTCATTTTTTTAGTCGGAACCTTAGGCGGTTCTCGAAAAAAGATAGCGAAAAAAATTATCCCTAAAGTCGAGACTAAAAGGAATGTATAAACCAATGCTTCCATGGATTCGATCGTGGTTTACAATTATAGCTTCCACACCTATTCATTTGGGATCATTTACCATATCATATAAAGAAAGAAAAAAAGTCAAAGAAAAGATGGTGATTCAAGTCAAGATTTCTCTGATACCCGATGTCAAATCAAAAAAAAATAGAGGCGAAAGATACCACAACAATGTCGTATCAGACTACTTGTCTCCTTGTAGTTGGATCTCCAAGTTTTTGGAATGCTCCAAATTCCACTTGAGCATCCAAATCCGGATCAATACCAGCAAAAACATCTCTGAACAAGGTTCTAGCGCCATGCCAAATGTGTCCGAAAAAGAAGAGCAAAGCAAAGGTAGCATGTCCAAAAGTGAACCAACCCCTTGGACTGCTACGAAAAACACCATCGGATTTCAAAGTAGCCCGATCTAATTCAAAAATTTCACCTAATTGGGCACGTCTAGCATATTTTTTCACAGTAGCAGGATCAGAATAACTTACTCCATTAAGTTCGCCACCATAGAACTCAACAGTAACACCTACTTGTTCAACACTATACTTTGATTCTGCTCTTCTAAAAGGAACATCAGCTCTCACAATTCCGTCTTCATCTACCAAAACTACCGGAAATGTTTCAAAAAAAGTAGGCATACGACGTACAAAAAGCTCGCGCCCTTCTTTATCTCTAAAGACGGGGTGTCCTAACCATCCAACAGCAATTCCATCCCCATTGTCCATTGAGCCTGCTCTGAATAATCCCCCTTTTGCCGGATTATTACCAATATAATCATAAAAAGCTAATTTTTCGGGAATTTTAGACCAAGCTTCCGATAAACTAATATTTTCGGCTAGCCCTGCACTAACTCTTCGATATATTTCTTGCTGAAAGTATCCCTGATCCCACTGATACCGAGTAGGACCAAATAATTCGATTGGGGTAGTTGCTGAACCATACCACATAGTTCCAGCAACAACAAAAGCTGCAAAAAAAACAGCAGCGATACTACTGGAAAGTACAGTTTCAATATTGCCCATACGTAATCCTTTGTATAGACGTTGAGGCGGACGGACACTAAGATGGAATAGGCCTGCTAATATGCCCAATGTACCCGCTGCAATATGATGAGAGGCTATTCCTCCCGGAACAAAAGGATCAAAACCTTCCGCGCCCCACGCTGGATTTACAGATTGTACTTTTCCAGTTAGTCCATAAGGATCGGACACCCATATTCCAGGACCATACAAACCTGTTACATGAAATGCGCCAAAACCAAAGCAAGCTACCCCTGAGAGAAATAAATGAATTCCAAAGATCTTGGGCAAATCCAAAGAAGGTTTTCCCGTACGTTCATCACAGAATATTTCTAGGTCCCAATATACCCAATGCCAGATAGCTGCCAAGAAGCACAAGCCGGAAAACACTATATGTGCCCCTGCCACACCTTCATAACTCCAAATACCCGGATTCGTTATAGTTCCTCCTGAAATATTCCAACCACCCCACGAATTGGTTATTCCTAAACGAGTCATGAAGGGTATAACGAACATACCTTGTCTCCACATTGGATCAAGAACGGGATCAGAGGGATCAAAAACCGCTAATTCGTATAAAGCCATCGAACCAGCCCAACCAGAAACTAGAGCTGTATGCATTATATGAACAGAAAGCAATCGACCGGGATCATTCAATACGACAGTATGAACACGATACCAAGGCAAACCCATGGAAATACCTCTTTATCAAAGAAAAATAGACACTATGTCACTTTATTTTATCGCGTTGGAAAAGACTATATCTATATATACTATGTACCTAACCTTTTCAGTAGATTCTGTATCAGAAAGGATTAATATTTATTCTAGTCCATTGAAAATAACGGAACAATTTTGTTCGTAAGAACAAAGAGAAGCGGATCTATTCTATACCCGATAAGTACCAATACGCAATGGGAGGATTGGTCCCATTTTTGGGGAACGAATGGATAGATACTTGTTTATCATTCGAACGATCGATTTCTTCGTTCCAATTTTTTCTTTATTCATTCTGTCTTACTCTATAAACTTTCCAATCTATGTATCAAATAGAATAAAGAGAAAAAAAGGGATGAAGACAATAAACCATTGATTGTTACGTTTCCATATTAAAGTGAAGTATAGTACTCAATTTTTTTTCTTTAATTTAATGCCCATTGGTGTTCCAAAAGTACCTTTTCGGAGTCCTGGAGAGGAAGATGCGGTTTGGGTTGACGTATAGTGCGACTTGTCAGACATATTGGGTCATATGGGATTTACCCGTTCTCTCCCCTGATCGAGATATCCTCTGTTTCGCCCAAGAGATATTGTATTGAGTGAAGCATCAATCAATCATTCGGAGCGTGAAGTGCAATTAGATCAATTTTTTTTATATTGGGGATCAATATTCTAAATTTAGAAGAATTTATGGTTTACTTGGACTGATAAAATAAAGTATCCAGGCTCCGTTCAGAAAATACCAAATCGATAACAAATGGTTAATATAATATATGTACGATTACCACTTGTATCATAAATGATTCTTATACCTACTATTACTTTATACCTACAATTACTATAGTAGTGATAGTACTATAGTAGTGATAGTAGTGATCCCAAATTGCCGACCAACGGAATAGTATGATGAATACATCAAATAGTTTTGGGAAAGCAAGACACGAAATTAACTAAAAAAAAAGAAGTCATAACAAAAAAATGGTACTGAGACCATTTGTCCTATATGTGCAAATAGAATTCGGACAGATCTTTTCCCGGGGTAGACCATGAACCTAAAAGAATTGAAAGGGCCCATTCAGGAACAAGACAATGACATCGTGATTTTAATATCGATGAAACAATACATCAATGATAGGTTAGTTTAATAAGTTCAGTAATCTCTTTTTTTTTTAGAGGGAAGGGAGCAAAAACTCATCTCGTTTTTTTTAATAGAAGACCTTTCATTAAAAAAACCTGTTACATAAAAAAAAAAGAAATAAAACAGGAATCGACACATTGATTCTTTTTTTTTTTTCGCAATTTTTTTTGAACCGTATGCATCCAAAGGTGCACGTACGGTTCCTAAGGGATGCAATTTTTTCCTAAGAGATACAATTTTGTCCTAATCAACCGACTTTATCGAGAAAGATTACTTTTTTTAGGCCAAGAGGTTGATAGCGAGATCTCGAATCAACTTGTTGGTCTCATGGTATATCTCAGTATAGAAGATGATACTAGGGATCTTTATTTGTTTATAAACTCTCCCGGCGGATGGGTAATACCAGGAATAGCCATTTATGATACTATGCAATTTGTGCCACCTGATGTGCATACAATATGCATGGGATTAGCCGCGTCAATGGGATCTTTTATTCTGGTCGGAGGAGAAATCACCAAACGTCTAGCATTCCCTCACGCTTGGCGCCAATGAGTTTTTATTTGATTGAAAAAAAAAAAAGAAGACTATGCCTTCGCCATTTTGATTATAAAAGAAAATTATAAGTAATAATAGCATGGCACTTCGAGTTCGATATGAACAAACCATTATTGTTTTTTCATAACATGAGATTTTGTATCGAGATAGTAGTATGAAATAAAGGTTATTTCCGATTTGATCTTATGTGTCGGGAGTACATTTCAGCGTCACAAACCACTTTTCTTCCACACCAGAAGTCTCTTTCTGATACTTATGCTATGAAAGAAAGAGTACGAAAATGAAAAAAAAAAGATCATTTTTTACTTATTTGATCGTATCAAAAAGAAACTTTGGGATTGCTAAATCACAGACGAGATAAATAGATAAAGTAACAGAACCATCATAGTATTCTTTTTTACTTCTACGAAAGGAAGGGTGGTAAATGGATCATTCAACGATCTGGATTAGATGGATTCTATTTCTTTCTTCGATAGAATAGAAGAGAAGAAAAAGTCAATTCCATTGCAGAGCCGTATGCAATGAACAAAAGATGCCTGTACGGTTGTTCAATTCTATTTGATTTTTTTTTCTTGTTATTTTTTTATACCCTACTTTAGTTTAGCCCAATCATGCGAGATAGAAGAACCGTTCATGATGTTATATCAATATCATCAGGGTTATGATTCACCAACCTGCTAGTTCTTTTTATGAGGCGCAAGCAGGGGAATTTATCCTGGAAGCGGAAGAACTACTGAAACTTCGCGAAACCCTAACAAAGGTTTATGTACAAAGAACGGGCAACCCTTTATGGGTTGTATCCGAGGATATGGAAAGGGATGTTTTTATGTCAGCAACAGAAGCCCAAGCTCATGGCATTGTTGATCTTGTAGCGGTCGAAAATGAAAATACTGGGGATTTCATATAAATCTATTTTATTTCAAACCATAATTCCAATTTTCTGTGATTTGATATTGAATAGAAATACTTCATGATGATCAATCATCAGGTTAAGATCGATCTAAACCAACCCATTTTATTTTATTCTATATATACATATATATACATACGACATGCCAACTATTAAACAACTTATTAGAAACACAAGACAGCCAATAAGAAATGTTACAAAATCTCCCGCTCTTAGAGGATGTCCTCAGCGTCGAGGAACATGTACTAGGGTGTATGTGCGACTCGTTCAGATCATAAGTTCGAACAAATGAGACAATTTTTTCAGTATCAATGACCAGTACCAATGAATAGGATAGATAGAGAAGATCTATCATATACCCATATTGTATATGGAATTTATGGTTTCCATTGGTGCAAATCCAATCATCTAGATTTGACATAAGAAGCAATTCCCCATTGGTAGCAAATGGTTATCCATTAAGCGGAGGAAATGGTATCATAAGAAGCAAAACGGTTATGCTCCTTTTCTTGAAAGAACGGACTACCAGGGTCAGCTACCTAGCCAACTTTCATAATTAAATGCCGTCACTGTATGGATAACTCTTTTTGTGAAAAGAGCTATTACTGTAGATAGGTAGAGCCAAAGGGTGTGAACTATACAAGTTAACAATAACATTTGATTAAATGAAAGAAGAGGCTCCGGTGTATAGAGAGGACCTCACCGTTTAAGAGGTAACCATAGAAACGATGGAACCCACTATTTTTTTTTTATTTAGTATCGTTCTAATTTCTTATTTCCAGTGAAATAACTGGAAGGAATAGAATACAAAATCGTGGTTGGGAAGGTCATAGTAGCAAAAGCCATTGGAATTGATATTTTATATATCGGAATAATCCGTTTTGTTATTAATCGACCTGGGAAGGGGAAAAGGATGACTGAAAGAAGAGAAATCAATTAGTTATTCATTAAGCTTTAATCTGATTCAATGACCAGAGTTAAACGAGGATATACATCTCGGAGACGTCGAACAAAAATTCGTTTATTTGCATCAACCTTTAGAGGGGCTCATTCAAGACTTACTCGAACGATTGCGCAACAGAAAATGAGAGCTTTGGTTTCCTCTCATCGAGATAGAGGCAGACAAAAGAGGGATTTTCGTCGTTTGTGGATCACTCGGATAAATGCAGTAACTCGTGAGAATAAGGTATTCAATAGTTATAGTAGATTAATACACAATCTGTACAAGAAGCAATTGCTTCTTAATCGTAAAATACTTGCGCAAATAGCTATCTCAAATAAGAATTGTCTTTACATGATTTCCAATAAGATTCTCAAATAAAGGAGATTCAAAAGTAATATACAGGAATGATTGAAACAGAATTCCCCGGAGAATGAACTCCGGGAAGATATAGAATAAAAATAAATTAAGATAAGTAGTAGAAATGAACGAACATGTTTCAATAAAAAAAAAATATTTCTTCTTCTACCCCATTTTTTGTTTCTTATATTATAACACAAGAATCAAATCTGTATTTTAGTCCTTTTCGAACAAAACATCAATCTGAGCTTGAGTTCCAATTGGATTTTTTAGTCAATTGAGGAGTATGCCTACTTATTTCTGGTTCTAGGACCAGTAGTTCTTAGGATCGACTCAGCTCTCTCAAATTGTTTCTCATTATTAAGAAAAGGTAACAAAGATAAAATACGAGCTTGTTTTATAGCAATAGTAATTAATCGTTGTTGTTTCAAGGTCAATCTATTCACTCGTCTAGATAATATTTTTCCTTGTTCACTAATAAATCGACTAATTAAACTCATGTTTCTATAATCGATTCGATCCCCCGATCCAATTGGGGGCAAACGCCTACGAAAAGATCGCTTGTATTTACGAAAAGGTTGCTTGGATTTATCCATGGTTTATTCCTTATCTCTAAAGTTCTATTTATTTATTCATTTCAGATCCAACCGAAATAGGCTTTGATTCATATATTCTTTGATTCATATACTATATATCTATACACATGAAATAATATCTACATAAAATCGGGTTTGATTTGTATATATTATGTATACTATATAAGTTCTTACTCTTCCTGTCCTGTTCTTTGGAAAGATCGAACACATGATGTTTCCTTCGATCTATTTCTTGATTTCCCCATGAATCGTATGCTTATGACAATAGCGACAAAATTTTCTCAAGTCTAATCGACTGGGTGTATTGTGGCGATTCTTTTGAGTAATATATCTAGAAATGCCCCGCGATTCCTTATTGACACTATTTCGGACACAACTGGTACATTCCAAAATAACTCTGACTCTGACATCTTTACCCTTGGCCATGAACCTCCTTTAGATTTTGGATCGACTTAACTTAACTCTTCTATTTTCGATCCGAACCGAAGAAGAAGAAAAAAAAATCAATAGAAGTTACTAATTAGAAATTCCATTTCTAAACATTTCGTTGTAATTCTTCTTATTATCTTATCTAATTAATTTATTATCTAATTAATAGTATATATATAGTTAAGTAATACAAAATAGAAGAATAATTAAGTAATACAATTTCTTTCTAACTATCAATTATTTCTATTCTAAATCCCAATATTTCATTTAAGTATCTTCTTTCTATGCTATGATTTCGTGAAGCCTGCCCTAGACTGGATACACATTTGAATTTTATTTCTGTTTTCCCAAATTTGATCTTGGATCTACCGGATTTTTTATGAGGTTCAATACACTTTTTCTTTCTCTTTCCTTACTATCCTAAAGAATTGAAAGGGAGAGGCGAAATTTTAGTTACGTCATGTGGAATTCTATTTCTTCATTTCTTCGCATATCAATAACTAGAATGAAAAAAAGGGGAATGACAGGGCATCTGGGAATAAACGATTAATTTCTATCAATAGACCCGCTAAAGACCCAAACCATAGAGTAGTTAACACAGGTGCCACGGAGAGATATGTTTTTAGATCTCGCATTGAAAATCCTCCTTCTTTATTGTAATACATATATTGTCAGATGCTGTAGTTCAAGACAAGATAAGATCATTTTTATTTATTTTTACGCGGATTTACTAACAAAAATGGATATGTACAATGAACCAATAGATGAGATTTTCCTGTCACTAAAAAAGAAAAAGATGACCCTTCTTCCTGAGCATTACGGATAAATAGTCATTCTTTTTTATACGTTAGGTTGGGTTTCAGATGTATATAATTCTTTTATTATATGAAACCAAAAACAAGAAATGACAAGAAAGTTCTATATAGATAGAGGAGAAAATAAAGATGTGGAAAACAAGACAGGTATTTTGTACAATGACACTGTACAACAATTTTTAAAAGGGATGTAGCGCAGCTTGGTAGCGCGTTTGTTTTGGGTACAAAATGTCACGGGTTCAAATCCTGTCATCCCTACCTATTACTTCTCCTATGGGCTGGAACGAGATATTAATTGAGATCGATTAAAATGGGGCATAATCTTTCTTTTTTGGATACTATATGTATGCGAGATGTGTTAGAAGTTAAGTGGAAAAAAAAATAATTTTCTTTGAAAGCGCTCTTAGTTCAGTTCGGTAGAACGCGGGTCTCCAAAACCCGATGTCGTAGGTTCAAATCCTACAGAGCGTGATTCCGCCTATCTTATGTATGTCGAATCACAATAAAATAACTTAACAAAACAAAGTTGAATTGCAACTGGAATTTGACCTCCTACAGGGAGGAGGTCAATCAAAAAAAGAAAAGAAATGTTACTCAATCAAAGGTCCAACTGATCACCACGTCTGTATTGTAAATATGCAGTCACAAATAATCCTGCCAAAGTAATAGGAATTAGACCTAAGACGATTCCAAATAGAAAAACTTCAATCATTTCGGTTTGTTTGAGGGGATAAAAAAAGGGGGTAACATCTATCCCTAAATATTAATCTGAATTATCCGTGAATCTCAATGACCAAGAAAAAAATTGGCAATTGGTGCGGGAAAGAACCATAGAATATCTGGAATTCCCGATAAATATTTTTCTGAATTATTTATTCAATTCATTTTCAAATAAGTCGTATCTTGTTCA